AAGTTTTAAACCTATTCGTATTTTTAGTCCCCGAGATAAAATCTTCTCTGAAGATACGAAGGGAAAAAACCCTCAAGCTCTTCTTTGTGATGATAATGCCAAAATATCAAGTCAGCTCATTCGTCTTTATGTTGATAGTTACAGGCCTCTTGAATCTTCTTTGTCCCTATTTTTATTTATTTGAGTTATTTTCTTTTTTTTTTTTTGTCTAATTCGGATTTATTTTTGTTTATTATTGATAGGAATTCTCTTGTTGAGACCCTATGAATCGATTGAAACCGAAGATTCATACTAGAACCACGATGATTGAATAAAGCCTCCAGGCTAAGCCCAAAGGTTCTCTGAGTAAGAACCTTTGATCATCACTTATTCAATTAATAAATGAAATGACGAAAAATTCGGAGAAACATTTGATTTGTCCGTTGGTCAAAATATTCGGAGAAACATTTGATTTGTCCGTTGGTCAAAATAAACATAAACAGAATTTTTAAGGAAAAAAACCTTCGATTTATAATTTATATAAATATAATTATAAAATTTTAAAAATCTTTGAAATTGTTTTTTAGTCCAGTCGCGAGGTCTGAATAGTAGGTATGAATCATAGTTCAAATATCTTGATCTATTCCACATATTCCGTGCTCCAGATACAAAAATGAATATCCGACGAAGCAGAACTCATCTCTCTCAAGATGACAGACCCATTCTCTGTACTATCAATAGGATCAATTATAACAAGTCACACACTCATATTCCGGAAATACAGAAACAAAGGAATTCCACGGTCGAACTGCCATAATGGCCTAGAAATACACGTCCTGAGTGATTCATTTTGGATTGAAAAGCCAGGACTTCATGATTTTTATGGATCTAATTCATTGAAATTCCATCCAGCAAAACGGAAGAATTATAAATCTCCAAAATAATAGATAGGAATACCGCAAATAGAGCCATTGCGATCCCCATCAAAGGAGTAGTTCCCCACCCAGGAGCTACTTTCCCATATTCCGAATTCAAAGGTTTCAATAAATTCCCTACAGTAGTTCGTCTTGGACCAGATCTAGAACTACCCTCAACGGTTTGTGTAGCCATAAATCCTATTGCATTGGTTGAGATCGGTTGACTTTGTATACGATTCCGTTGTAAATAAACGATCTTATCATAGATCCATTGTGGTCTTGAAATTTTATAATAATGGAAACAGCAACCCTAGTCGCCATCTTTATATCTGGTTTACTTGTAAGTTTTACTGGGTATGCCTTATATACCGCTTTTGGGCAACCCTCTCAACAACTAAGAGATCCATTCGAGGAACACGGGGACTAGTTGAAGTAAAGTAATGAGCCTCCCAATATGGGAGGCTCATTACTTTACTTCAACTTAAATAATGTAAGATTGAAAAATCATTTCTTAGTCGGAACCTTAGGAGGCTCTCGAAAAAAAATAGCGAAAAAAATTATTCCTAGAGTCGAGACTAAGAGGAATGTATAAACCAATGCTTCCATAAATTTGATCGTGGTTTACAATTATAGCTTCCACACCTGTTCATTTGGGATCATCTCCCAGATTAAGAAAGGACAAGAGTCAAAGAAAGGGCGGTGATTCAAATCAAGATTTCTCTGGTACTCTATGTCAAAGTTAAATCACAAAAATACAATTGAGGCGAAAGATACAAGAGCAGTGTTGTATCAGACTCCTTGTCTCCTTGTAGTTGGATCTCCAAGTTTTTGGAATGCTCCAAATTCCACTTGAGCATCCAAATCTGGGTCAATACCAGCAAAAACATCTCTGAACAAAGTTCTAGCACCATGCCAAATGTGTCCGAAAAAGAAGAGCAAAGCAAACGAAGCATGTCCAAAAGTAAACCAACCCCTTGGGCTGCTACGAAAAACACCATCAGATTTCAAAGTAGCACGATCTAATTCAAAAATTTCACCCAATTGAGCACGTCTAGCATATTTTTTCACAGTAGCAGGATCACTATAACTGACTCCATCAAGTTCGCCACCATAGAACTCAACAGTTACTCCTACTTGTTCGACACTATACTTCGATTCTGCCCTTCTAAAAGGAACATCGGCTCTTACAATTCCGTCTCCGTCTACCAAAACTACTGGAAATGTTTCAAAAAAAGTCGGCATACGACGTACAAAAAGCTCGCGCCCGTCTTTATCTCTAAAGACGGGATGTCCTAACCATCCAACGGCTATTCCATCCCCGTTGTCCATCGAGCCCGCTCTAAATAATCCTCCTTTTGCTGGATTATTGCCAATGTAATCATAAAAAGCTAATTTTTCGGGAATTTTAGACCAAGCTTCTGATAAACTCTGATTTTCGGATAGTCCGGCACCAACCCTTCGATATATTTCTTGCTGGAAGTATCCTTGATCCCATTGATAACGAGTGGGACCAAATAATTCGATCGGGGTAGTTGCTGAGCCATACCACATAGTTCCAGCAACAACAAAAGCTGCAAAAAAGACAGCAGCGATACTACTGGAAAGGACAGTTTCAATATTACCCATACGTAATCCTTTGTATAGGCGTTGGGGCGGGCGGACACTAAGGTGGAATAGACCCGCCAATATCCCCAAGGTACCTGCTGCAATATGATGAGAGGCTATTCCTCCCGGAACAAAAGGATCAAAACCTTCTACCCCCCATGCAGGATTTACGGATTGTACTTTTCCAGTTAGTCCATAAGGATCAGACACCCATATTCCAGGACCATACAAGCCTGTTACATGAAATGCACCAAACCCAAAGCAAGCTAATCCTGAGAGAAATAAATGAATTCCAAAGATCTTGGGCAAATCCAAAGAAGGTTTTCCTGTACGTTCATCGCAGAATATTTCGAGATCCCAATATACCCAATGCCAGATAGCTGCCAAGAAGCACAAACCTGAAAAAACAATATGTGCCCCGGCCACACCTTCGTAACTCCAAATACCCGGATTCGTTATAGTCCCTCCTGTGATACTCCAACCGCCCCATGAATTGGTTATTCCTAAACGAGTCATGAAGGGTATAACGAACATACCTTGTCTCCACATTGGATCAAGAACGGGGTCAGAGGGATCAAAAACTGCTAATTCGTATAGAGCCATTGAACCGGCCCAACCAGAAACGAGAGCTGTATGCATTATATGTACAGCAAGCAAACGACCGGGATCATTCAATACGACGGTATGAACACGATACCAAGGCAAACCCATGGAAATACCCCTTTATCAAAGAAAAATAGACACCATGTAACTTTATCGCATTGGAGAAAAGAAAGACTATGCTATGGACCTCTCCCTTTCAGTGGATTATTTCGGAGCAAGGGTTAATATTTATTTATTTAATTCCATTTCGTTGGTAATAATGGAACAATTCTGTTCGTAGGAACAAAGATAAGCAGATCTATTCTATACCCGATAAGTACCAATACGCAATGGGGATTGGTCCCATTTTCTATGAGCGAATACCTAGATACTTGTTCATCATTCGAACAGCCCGACCCATTCGTAATAATTTTCCTTTATTCGTTTAGTCTTACTCTATGAACTTTCCAATCTAGGGATAAAATACGACATTACGTTTTCACATCAAAGTCAAATATAGTATTTAACTCCCCTTTCTTTCAGTTGATGCCTATTGGTGTTCCAAAAGTACCTTTTCGGAGTCCTGGAGAGGAAGATGCGGTTTGGGTTGACGTATAGTGCGGCTTGTCAGACATATTGGGTCATATGGGATTTCCCCGTTCTCTCCCCCGATCGAGATACCCTCTGTTTCGCCCAAAAAAGATTGCTTGAACCATCAATAAATAATTTGGAGCGTGAAGTGCAATTAGATCTGTTTTTGAGGGGGTAGAAATAAATATTATCAAGTATAAAAATTTATGGTTGCCTTGGTTGGACCGATAAAATGAAGTATCCAGGCTCCGTTCAAAAAATACCCAATTGGTTAATATATGTATGATTACCACTTGTATCATAAGTGATTACTTTATAGGATATGAGTGATCTCAAACTGCCAATCAATGAAATAATATGATGACTACATCGAATATTTGTTGTAAGAAAGGCATGAAATGAATTGAAAAAAGTCGTACAAAAAAGCGGTATTGGGATCATTTGTCCTATATGTGCAAATTGAAATCGGGCGGATCTTTACCCGGAGTAGAGCATAAACCTAAAAAAATTGAGTAGGCCCATTCAGGAACAAGAAAATTACATCGTAATTTGGGTTGGATTTCGATGAAACAATACATCAATGAGAGGTTAATTCGATAAGTTTAGTGGATTCTTTTCTTTTTTTTTTTTTTACGGAGAGACGCGAAAAAAATCATCTTTCTTAAAAAATATACAAGAAAAGCCCCTTCCATTAGGAGGTAGAAAAGTCCTACTATAAAAAAGAAGGCGGGCTGGAATCAACACATTGATTCGTTTTTTCACAATTTTTTTGAACCGTATGCATCCAAAGGTGCGTGTACGGTTCCTAAGGGATAAAATTTTATCCTAATCAACCGACTTCATCGAGAAAGATTACTTTTTTTAGGCCAAGAGGTTGATAGCGAGATCTCAAACCAACTTATTGGACTTATGGTATATCTCAGCATAGAGGATGAGATCAGGGATCTTTATTTGTTTATAAACTCTCCCGGCGGATGGGTAATACCCGGAGTAGCCATTTATGATACTATGCAATTTGTGCCACCAGATGTACATACAATATGCATGGGATTAGCCGCTTCAATGGGATCTTTCATCCTGGTTGGAGGAGAAATTACCAAACGTATAGCATTCCCTCACGCTTGGCGCCAATGAGTTTTTATTTGAGAGAAAAAAGAAGACTATGCCTTCGCGATATGTAATATGAATATTAAGTAATAATAGCATGGCACTTCGAGTTCGATATGAACAAACCATTATTGTTTTTTCATAACATGAGATTATGTATCGGGCGAGTAATATGAGACAAAAGGTATTTCCGATTTGATCTTATCTATCCGGGGTTCATTTCAGCGTCACAAACTTTTTTGTTTTCACACCAGAAGTCTCTTTCCAATATTTATGTTATGAAAGAGTACTAAAATGAAAAAAAAACACAAGATCATTTTTTTACTTATTTGTTTGATCGGATCAAAAAGAAACTTTGGGATTGCTGAATCGAGATAAATTAAAAATATAGAAAGCAACGGAACCATCATAGTATTTTTTAACTCCTCTGAAAAGAAGGGTGGTAAATGGATCACTTTTCCATTTGGGTCTGATATATCCTATTTCTCTTTTTGCTCGACGGAAAGGAAAAGTAAATTCCATTGTGGAGCCGTATGCAATGCACAAAAAATGCCTGTACGGTTGTTCAATTATAATATATTCTTATTTTTTTGTTATTCTTTATCTCTTTCCTTCGTCCGATCATACGAGATCTAGAAACCATTCATTATGTTATATCATCAGGGTAATGATCCACCAACCTGCTAGTTCTTTTTATGAGGCTCAAACGGGAGAATTTGTCCTAGAAGCGGAAGAACTGCTGAAACTCCGCGAAACCCTCACAAGGGTTTATGTACAAAGAACGGGAAACCCCTTATGGGTTGTATCCGAAGACATGGAAAGGGATGTTTTTATGTCAGCAACAGAAGCCCAAGCTCATGGAATTGTTGATCTTGTAGCGGTCGAAAATGCCGGGGATTTCACGTAAATCCGTGATTTCATTTTGAACCAAACCATAATTTATAATTTGGATTTGGATGAACCTAAATTTCATGTTTTTTCTGCTCTGCTTACCGGGGTAAATTTCAATTAAATTGAAATATAGGGTAAAAAAATTGAAATAATTCAATTCATAATCATCTGGTTAGGATTGATCTAAACCGGCCCATTTTTTTTATATACGATTTAGCATGCCAACTATTAAACAACTTATTAGAAACACAAGACAGCCAATAAAAAATGTAACAAAATCCCCCGCTCTTCGGGGATGTCCTCAGCGTCGAGGAACGTGTACTAGGGTGTATGTGCGACTCGTTCAGATCATGAGCTGGAAAAAAAGAAAGGAACATTTTTTCCAGTATCAATGACCCGTACCAATGAATAGGATGGAAAAATTCCATTCAATATAATATATAAATCTAAAAAACCTCCATTGTGTATGAAATTTATGGTTTCTATTGGTGCAAATCCAATCACTTCAATGGGAGATGAGAAGCAATTCCCCATTGGTAACAAATGGTTATCCATTAAGCGGGGGAAATAGTATTTAAGAAGCAAAAGAATTATGCTCCCACTCTTGCAAGAACGGACGAACATGGTCAGCTACCTAGCGAACCTTTGTAATTAAATACCGTCACTGTATGGGTAGATCTCATTGTGAAAAGACCTATTACTTGATAATTCATGGGTAGAGTCAAAGAATGTGAACTGTACAAGTTACTAATAACATTGATTAAATGAGGGAAAGGACTCCGGTGTATAGAGAGGACCTCACCGTTTAAGAAGCAACCATAGAAACGATGGAACCCACTATTTTTCCATTTTCCCTTTACTATTTATTGATATTGATACTTTATACTATACTCAACTTAATTTACAATTTACTATTTTGTTGATACCTAGTATCAATACAATTTCTTATTTTGTTTTGAGGTTAAACGCCTGGAAAAAATTGTGGTTGGGAAGGTCATAGTAGCAAAAGCCATTGGAATTTTTTTATACATCGGACGAATCCGTTTTGTTATTAATAGACCAGGAAAGGGGAAAAGAATGGCTGAAAGAAAATAAATCAATTAGTTATTCATCAAAGTTTAATTTGATTCAATGACCAGAATTAGACGCGGGTATATAGCTCGGAGACGTAGAACAAAAATTCGTTTATTTGCATCAACCTTTCGAGGGGCTCATTCAAGACTTACTCGAAGTACTATTCAACAGAAAATGAGAGCCTTGGTTTCTGCTCATCGGGATAGGGGCAGGCAAAAGAGAAATTTTCGTCGTTTGTGGATCACTCGGATAAATGCAGCAATTCGTGAGAGTGGGGTATCCTATAGTTATAGTAGATCAATACATGATCTGTACAAGAGGCAGTTGCTACTTAATCGTAAAATACTTGCACAAATAGCCATATCAAATATGAATTGTCTTTACATGATTTCCAATAAGATCATTAAATAAGGCGATTGGTAAGGAATACATCACCATAATGATTTAAACGGGGGCCCCCGGAGAATGAGCTCCGGGAAAGTACAGTAGAAATTAATAAAATAGTAAAAATGAATGAACACATTTCAATAACAAAAAGAATCAATCTTTTTTACTTTACGATTTTTTTCTTACGACGTGACAATCCAATATGGATTCTCTCATTTTTCGAACAAAAAATCAATCTGAGTTGGGGTTCGGATTGGAATTTTTATTCAATTGCAATTGAGGAATAGGCCTATCTATTTATTTCTAGTTCGAGGACCTGTAGTTCTAGGAGTCGACTCCGTTCTCTCAAATTGTTTCTCATTATTAAGAAAAGGTAACAAAGATAAAATACGAGCTTGTTTTATAGCAATAGTAATTAATCGTTGTTGTTTCAAAGTCAATCTATTCACTCGTCTAGATAATATTTTTCCTTGTTCACTAATAAATCGACTAATTAAACTCATGTTTCTATAATCAATTCGATCCCCCGACCCAATTGGGGGCAAACGCCTACGAAAAGATCGCTTGGATTTAAGAAAAAGTCGCTTGGATTTATCCATGGTTTATTCCTTATCTTTAAAATCCTATTTCTTAATTCTAATTTTGGATCCGACCGAAATAGGATTTGGTTGTTTTATTTTTATAGTTTATTTATATTATATATATTATTATGTAATTATATGTAATTTTTTCCTGTTCCTTGAATGAAGGGGTTACACACGCATTACACTTTTTCTATTTTTTTATCTCCCCATGAATCGTATGCTTGTAACAATGGGGGCAAAATTTTCTCAATTCCAATCGACTAGGCGTATTGTGTCGATTCTTTTGAGTAATATATCTGGAAATGCCCCGGGATTCCTTATTAATATCGTTTCGGACACAACTGTTACATTCCAAAATAACTCTTACTCTGACATCCTTACCCTTGGCCATGAACCTCCTTTTTTTTTTGATTCACTCAACTCTTCCATTTTCGATCCGAAACGAAGAAGAAAAAAGAAGTTGCTGACTCGAAAACAAACCTATTCTGAAATATTTCCTTTCAATCAATAGATAAATAATCAATAGATAAATAATAATAAGTAATACAATGATTTCTAACTATCAATTAGTTCTATTCTAATATCGGTATTTCATTTAATTATCTTGTATGCTTTTTGTTGTCCTCGACTCTTATTTCCTTTCCATTTCTGTTCTCCCTCTATTACTTCAGCTTGAACCCGAGTTTCGTTGCGGACGAATCTCTTCTTTGATTCTTTCTCTTTCCTTCTTTTTTTAGGATAAAAAAAGGAGAGTAAAGAACAAAACAAAGAAAGGGGGGTTAGTCACAGATAATTTATTGTATCTCTAATCTTCTTCATCCCTAACTAGAATGAAAAAAAAGGGAATGTCAACGCATCTGGGAATAAACGATTGATCTCTATCAATAGACCTGCTAAAGACCCGAACCACAGAGTGCTTAACACGGGTGCCACGGAAAGATATGTTTTTAGATCTCGCATTGAAAATCCTCCTTTTTTATTGTAATACATATATGATCAGATATATATGTAGATAAGGATCGCTTGTATTTGTACGCGGAATCCCTAACTAAAATGGGTATATATATAACTGCCCGGTAGATGATATTTTCCTTTCTTTACAACAGAAAAAGACGTCCACTTACTTTCTGAACATTACTGATACAAATTTATTTATATGTTGGGTTTAATTTATAATAATATATGAGAATATGTTATATGAGACGAAAAAAAAAGAAAAGACAAGATAAATTGTAATGGAGGAAATAACGATGTGGAAAACAAGACGGGGATTCTCTACAATGACACTGTAGTCCAATTGAAAGGGATGTAGCGCAGCTTGGTAGCGCGTTTGTTTTGGGTACAAAATGTCACGGGTTCAAATCCTGTCATCCCTATCTATTACTTCTCCTATGTGCAGTAATGAAGGATCAATTGAGATCCATGAAAATTGGACATATATAATCCTATATGATACTATATGCATGCAAGATATAGTGGGGTTAAAAATAGAATCCCTTTATTTAATTTACGGTCTTTTATATTGTGATAGGAAAGCGCTCTTAGTTCAGTTCGGTAGAACGTGGGTCTCCAAAACCCGATGTCGTAGGTTCAAATCCTACAGAGCGTGATTCTGTTCTTCTTGTTTCGAATTACAATGAAATAACTTTACTAACTTGAGCAACAACTCGAATTTGACCTCCTCCTTTCTTTAATCCGCAGGAGGTCAATCAAAAAAAGAGATGTTATTTAAAAAGAGATGTTACTTAATCAAAGGTCCAACTGATCGCCGCGTCTGTATTGCAAATATGCAGTTACGAATAATCCAGCCAAAGTAATAGGAATTAGGCCTAACACGATTCCAAATAGTAAAACTTCAATCATTTTAATTTGTTTGAAAGGGTAGGTAAAAGGGGGGAGGTAATATCTATCCCTAAATATTAATCCAAATCGCCCATGAATCTCAATAACCAAGAATTTACAATTTACATGGGAAGGAACTATGGACTACCTGGAATCTCACAAAAACATTTATTTTTATGAATTGTTCATTCAATCAATTTCAAATAAGTCGTATCTTGCTCAGACCAATAAATAGAGCTGAGGTTATAGTTAAAGCCGCCAGTAGAAAACCAAAATAACTAGTTATAGTAGGCATGAAGGAACTAAATGGGATATTTCTATTTATACATATGTTTATGAAACACTTACCTAAGTTTCTATTTTTGAGAAATATATATATATACAAGATAAGAAAAAGACCAATTGAGAAAATCAGCCTCAATTGAAAGTTGAAAGCTTTTG